ACTCTTATTGACTCTTTTAGTAAATAAATTAAGTCCATTCCAGTTTTGGAAAGATGAATAAAAAGGTTTATATAAAAAAGCCGCTATAAATATTCCAAAAAACGTTATACTAACTGAAAAAGTTGCATTTGGCAAAAATTCATACCAATCAAAAAAATGATTTGAATTTTGATGTAAAAGATTTATAGACGGAGTTAACAATTTTGATAAGATATCCAAATTGTTTCCTTCTTGATTAAAGGGAATTCCTATGGCTCCAACAAACAAAGGAAATAAGACTAATATAAGCATAGAGAATAGCATAGTATTGTCCGATTCATGGGGATAAAAAAAAGTCTTTGTAGGACCAAAAGGAAAAATAGTAAGAAAAGGCATTTTTGTTACATGAGTATCCATTCGGGATGTTTTCTTCGAAAAAAAAGAAGTCCTTTCCCTTTCATTATTATTCCTTTTTAATAAAGCAACTAAAGGAAAACTTTTTTTAATCGATTTTGGCTCTTCTTTACCCCATAGAGATATTGAATAGAAGGAATTTCCTTTTTTGCCACTGTAATTTTGAAAACGAACGTTTAAATGTCCTTCAAAAGTAAGTAAATAAATCCGAAACATATAAAATGCAGTTAATCCGGCTGTGAAAGAAGCAATTATTGCGAAAATCGGTGAATATAACCAACTATCATTAAGAATTTCATCTTTGGACCAAAAACAAGCAAGAGGTGGAATACCACAAAGAGAAAGTGTACCTAATAAAAAAGCAGTTTTTGTAATTGGCACGTGCTTTCTTAACCCGCCCATAAGAGCCATATTCTGGCTTTTATCTGGAGCGTATCCAACAAGAGCTTCCATTGAATGAATAATTGATCCGGATCCTAAAAACAACAAGGCTTTCGAATAAGCATGAGTAATCAAATGAAATAAAGCAGCTCGATAAGACCCCATACCTAGAGCTAACATCATATAACCCAATTGAGACATTGTAGAATAGGCTAAACTTTTCTTAATATCTTTTTGAGCAAGAGCTAAAGTGGCTCCTAATAATACTGTTATTATACCTATCAAAGATATTAGATTCATTATGTACGGTATCGCTATGAAAAGTGGAAGAAGACGAGCTACAAGAAAAATTCCCGCTGCTACCATAGTAGCGGCGTGGATAAGAGCCGAAATAGGAGTAGGCCCTTCCATGGCATCAGGTAACCATACATGAAGGGGAAATTGTGCGGATTTAGCAACTGCGCCGCCAAATAATAGAAAGGCACACAAAGTAACAAATAAAAAGTTAACCTCCTTATTATAAATCAAGTTATTGAATATTTCGAACAAATCCCGAAATTCGAAACTACCCGTTGTCCAATAAAGACCTAAGATTCCTAATAATAAACCAAAATCCCCTACACGATTAGTTACAAAGGCTTTTTGACAAGCACTTGCCGCACTAGATCGTGTGAACCAAAACCCTATTAATAGATAAGAACACATCCCAACCAATTCCCAAAAAATATAAATTTGTATCAAATTCGAACTTGTAACTAATCCCAACATTGAAGTATTGAAAAAACTCATATAAGCAAAAAATCTCAAATATCCTTGATCATGAGACATATAATTGTCGCTATAAAAAAGAACCAGAATTCCAACTGTGGTGATTAATATTGACATAATAGAAGTAAGCGGATCAATAAAGTGTCCGAACTCGAAAGAAAAATCATTATTGATGGTCCAAGACCATATGTATTGATAGATAGAACTCCTATTTATTTGCTGAATAGATAGATCGAACGAAAAAATCATAACTATACTTAACAAAAAAATACTAGGAAAAGCCCAAATACGGCGAAGATTTTTTGTTGCCGTTGGAAAAAGTAGAAGTCCCACTCCTATTAACATAGGAACTGGAAGCGGAACGAAAGGTATGATCCAAGAATATTGATATGTATGTTCCATAAAAATAATAATTTTTTTATTCTTAATTAATTGTTTCTGATTCACCGGTTCTTATCTCTTTTAAAAGAGATTACTAAAGTATTAAAAAAGCAACTGAAACTAAAATTGAATTTTCTATTCGTAGTTAGTTTGAACCTTTCTCAACTACTTCAAAAAATTGCAAAGTGAAAAATAACGAATTATTTTATACTAAGTTTATACTAAGTAAGATTTTTAGGAAAATGTAGCAGCAAATTCCAACTTCAATTATTATTCCCTATTACAAAAATTTATGGACATATATCAAGACTAAAAAATTGGACAAAAAAAAAGAAGTACTTTATTTTGATATCAATCATAGGATGTCCCATAACTTTGCCTAATAAAAAAAGAACTAGGTATTTTTGTTTGTTTATTCAGAATCATTAACGAGTTTAATTCGGGACTGATTGATTATGTTCTATTCTAATAAATTCTAATAAATGGCATTTAATAACCAATTACTAGAAAAGAAAAAAGAAAAAGATTCAAGTTTTTTATTAGGTAGGTAAGGGTTCTTAAGCTTGTTCGATATGTATTTTTTATGTACAAATGTAACATCCCAAAAAGAGACAGAGATAGAAAGGTATCACAAATAACTCCGAAATACGAATTATTTTGCCTCAGATATTGTATGGAATAGGAATTGAAAAAAAAAAAAAATGATTTGTTTTAAACAATAGATGTCTTTCACATCCAATTTTTGCAATGAATAACTTTTTATTTTTTGAATGGCAGTTCCAAAAAAACGTAGTTCTATATTAAAAAAACGTATTCGTAAAAATATTTGGAAAAAAAGGGGATATTGGGCAGCGCTGAAAGCTTTTTCGTTAGCGAAATCCCTTTCGACCGGGAATTCAAAAAGTTTTTTGTACGACAAATAATTGTTGGAATAATTGGAATCCGCATCCACCTGACTCCAAAAACGAGCCGATTTAGTTTCGAATTTAGACTCAATTTTTGAATATAGAATAGAAAAATAGAAGTAAAAAAAAAATAGAAATAGAAAAAGTAAGTAATAAATCATGATTTCCATTCCCTACTGTTTTGAACCAATGGATTTGGATACTGAATTGGTACTTTTTTTTTTTAATTAAAAAAAAAGAATAAAAAATTGAGAGTTTTGCCTTTATTTGTATTTGAATATGCTTTTCATTCCCGGGATGGGGATTCTTAATTTCCCCATCACCCACCCACTTATAAATAAGACAATAATAAAGGTTTTGTTTTGTCTTTTCTTTTTTTTTGTTTTCTTTTCTATTTCAATTTATGCTATAGAATAGCATAAATTGAAATCTTTAGACAAAAGCAATGAGTTGTTGAAACTAATTATTGATTAGACTTTTTTTTAACTTTCTGAATCATCACTCCAAGTGAGAATGAGAAAAGCGTCTTTCGCCATTTCGGCGTATTTCTAATTTCTATACGAATAGTATGCAATTTATAAGTAATAAAAAAATCCTATGTTTGAAAGGGAGGATCAATCTAAAAATATCGATTTTTAGAATTCGGATTTAGAAAGAAATTTTTGAAGTAGGACAATAGAAATCGAAATTCTTTTATATAATATGTCTAGCTCAATACCTAATTGGTTTGATAAACCCTAAGACAAATTCATACTGAAAAAAACCTAACGATTACCACAAGACAAAAGTTATGCAAATTAAATAAAATTTTTGGAATTATTGGATATTATGCTTAAATTGTGATCGTGATCCATAAAAACGAAAAATAATATTTGATTAAACTTCCATTCTTATTGTTAAGTTAAATAATACTGAAACCTTAAATAACTAAATAAAACGATAAAAAAGATAAAAAAGACTGTTTCAATCTCTATTGAAACAAGTTTTTATTCATCAATTGAATGCTTCCTAAAAAGAAAAAGTATTTCATTGAAACTTTCTCTTTCACTTTCAATTTAGACGATTAAATAAAAATAAGTTATTATTATTTCTAGCAAGCCGCTATGGTGAAATCGGTAGACACGCTGCTCTTAGGAAGCAGTGCTAGAGCATCTCGGTTCGAATCCGAGTGGCGGCATAACATCTTCTAAAAGATATATAAAAGCCCTATAATGAATTGAATTTCCGATTTCCATTCCGTATACTCCAGAGACTTTCACTTTTTACTTTTAATTGCATTTTTTATTTATGATATTTTCAACTTTAGAACATATATTAACTCATATATCATTTTCGGTCATTTCAATTGGAATTACAATTCATTTAATAACCTTATTAGTCGATGAAATCGTAGGACTATATGATTCATCAGAAAAGGGGATGATAGCTACCCTTTTCTGTCTAACAGGATTATTAGTAATTCGTTGGATTTATTCGGGGCATTTCCCATTAAGTGATTTATATGAATCATTAATCTTTCTGTCATGGAGTTTCTCCATTATTCATAGGATTTTAAAACATAAAAATCATTTAAGCGCAATAACCGCGCCAAGTGCTATTTTTACCCAAGGCTTTGCAACTTCGTGTTTGTTAACCAAAATGCATCAATCCGGAATATTAGTGCCCGCTCTACAAGTTCAGTGGTTAATGATGCACGTAAGTATGATGGTATTAGGCTATGCAGCTCTTTTATGCGGATCATTATTATCCACAGCTCTTCTAGTCATTACATTTCGAAAAGTGATAAGGATTTTTGGTAAAAGCAATAATTTATTAAATGGAACTGTAACTGAGTCATTTTCCTTCGGTGAAATACAATACATGAATGCAAAAACCAATGTTTTACTAAATACTTATTTTTTTTCTGCTAGAAATTATTACAGGTATCAATTGATTCAACAATTGGATCATTGGAGTTATCATATTATTAGTCTAGGATTTATCTTTTTAACCGTAGGTATTCTTTCAGGCGCAGTATGGGCTAATGAGGCATGGGGATCATATTGGAATTGGGATCCAAAGGAAACTTGGGCATTTATTACTTGGACTATATTCGGGATTTATTTCCATACTCGAACAAAAAAAAAATTGGAAGGTTTTAATTCCGCAATTGTGGCTTCTATGGGCTTTGTTATAATTTGGATATGCTATTTCGGGGTCAATCTATTAGGAATAGGGTTACATAGTTATGGTTCATTTAATTAACAATTCACATCTAATTGAATTGCAAATTGAAGAAAAGAAAGGGCCTGATGAAGACAAACATAGGACAGCGCATATATATATAAACGAAACTGAGTGGAAACCGCCGAGAACCTTTTGAATCAAGTAGTGGAGTGATTCAAAAGGTTCTCACAAACGCCAAAGGGGTTTGGTTACAATTCAAATTTCTTTTTTCTTTTTTTATTTATGAAAATTCTCTATAAAAAAATTAGATAGAATAGCTTCGACCTTGTCCACTGATAGTGAAAGAACAAAATCCGGATAAATACCAATACCAAGTACGGGTAGAAGAATAGAGATCAAAACAAATAATTCCCGTGGTCCAGAATCAAAAAAATAAGAGTTTACGCCATTAAATAGCTTGTACCCATAAAACATTTGCCGTAACATAGATAATGAATAAATAGGAGTTAATATCATTCCAATTGCCATTACAAAAGTAATCAGTATTTTTGCTATTAAAAAATATTTTTGGCTAGTAATTATTCCAAAAAAGACTATCAATTCCGCAACAAAACCACTCATGCCCGGTAATGCAAGGGAAGCCATTGATAAGATACTAAATAGCGTGAATATCTTTGGAATTGGTATAGCCAGTCCGCCCATTTCGTCGAGATAACCATGACGTATTCTATCATAACTCGTTCCTGCTAAGAAAAAAAGTGCAGCGCTAATAAACCCATGAGAAATTATTTGTAAAATGGCTCCGCTGAGTCCTGTATCAGTTATCGAGCCAATTCCTATAATTATGAAACCCATATGAGATACAGAGGAATAGGCGATTCTTTTTTTTAAATTGCGTTGGCCAGGAGATGTTAAAGCTGCATAAATTATTTGCATTGTACCTACTATGATTAACCAGGGAGAAAATAGAGAATGAGCGTGCGGTAATAGTTCCATATTGATCCTAATCAAGCCATATGCTCCCATTTTTAATAAGATTCCGGCCAGAAGCATACAAGTACTGTAATGGGCTTCCCCATGGGTGTCTGGTAACCATGTATGTAAGGGTATAATCGGTGATTTGACAGCAAAAGCAATAAGAAATCCAATATAGAATAGTATTTCCAGTGCCACGGGATACGATCGATTAGCTAATATTTCCAAATTTAATGTTGGTTCATTGGAACCATATAAACCGATACCCAAAACTCCTATTAATAGAAAAACGGAACCTCCTGCAGTGTACAAAATAAACTTTGTAGCTGAATAAAGACGTTTCTTTCCACCCCATGCTGATAGAAGTAGATAAACAGGAATTAATTCTAATTCCCACATGATGAAAAAAAGTAAAAGGTCACGAGAAGCAAATGATCCTATTTGACCGCTATACATTGCTAACATCAGGAAATAGAATAATCGGGAATTCCGAGTAACTGGCCAAGCCGCTAACGTAGCTAAAGTGGTGATAAATCCCGTCAATAAAATGGGTCCTAGGGAAAGTCCATCTATTCCCAATCTCCAGTAAAAACCAAAAAAATTGATCCATTTATAATCCTCTGCGAGTTGTATTAATGGATCGTCCAATTCGAAATGATAACAGAAGGCATAGGTGGTTAGAAGGAGTTCTAGCACGCATATATATATAGTATACCCCCTAGTCACCTTATTTCCTCTATGAGGGAGAAAGAAAATGAAAAAACCCGTGGCTATCGGAAAAACTACAATTATTGTTAACCAAGGAAAAAAGTTCGTGGTAAAGGCAAGATACACTCGAACCAGACAAAACCGTGCTCGAAAAATAGAATATATATTCTTATTTTTTTTTTTTTCGAGTACGGGTTTTTGTCGGTAATCAGTAAGTAAAAAAAAATGTATTCAAAATAGATTCAAGTGGGGTTTTGGGGAACGTATCAATATCAATAAGCTAGACCCATGCTTCGCGTTGTTTCATGCCATAAATAAACTCGAACACTCAAGAAATCCGTTGGACAGGCGGATTCACATCTCTTACAACCAACACAATCCTCTGTTCTTGGAGCAGAAGCAATTTGTTTAGCTTTACATCCGTCCCAAGGTATCATTTCTAATACATCCGTGGGACATGCTCGGACACATTGAGTACACCCTATACATGTATCATAAATCTTTACTGAATGTGACATTGAATCTATCAATTTCTGAATTCATAAATTTTGATCTAGTAATTTTGGAAATGAATCATATATTGAAACACCAGATCAATCGATGATTTACCAGAATTTTGGAATCAATCCATTTCTGGATCAACTGATAAGAGGGAACAAGGATACTTTGATTTTTTACGTTTTCGACAATATGATCGAGGTCAGGACGTATTATAGATGCTAATTCGAATTGATGAATATTCTGATTTCGAAATACTATTTTATTTATTCAACAAAGTCGATTGATTGATACGAATCGATTTTCTGTTACGATAAATTGACGAAACAATAGCTGATCCGATAGCTGCTTCAGCGGCTGCAATAGCTATAACAAAAATTGAGAAAATATCTCCTTTTAATTGCCTACTATCAAAAAAATCGGAAAATGTTACAAAATTTATATTAACCGCATTTAGTATAAGTTCAAGACACATCAGGGCCCGGACAATATTTCGGCTCGTGATCAATCCATAGATACCAATAGAAAATAAATAAGCACTCAAAATAAGTACATGCTCGAGCATCATTGACCAACTCCGTACCAATTTCAATATGAACAATAAGTCAAGTTATTTGATTGCTTATAATCTAACAAGTATAGAACAAAAGAATATATTCCTAATAGATCGAATAAAAAAACTTCTATTTGATTTATACATGAAACAGTATTCAAATCGAATTGAAGGCAAATAGATGTGATAACACAGAAAAGTTGAATTTGGATTGCTGTTGCTAGTTATAAAGATTTTTTACTGACGAGCTACGGCAATTGCACCTATCAAAGCAACTAAAAGAATTATCGAAATGAGTTCAAATGGAAGAAAAAAGTCGGTTGATAAATGAATTCCAATTTGTTGACTATTACTTATCAAATCTTGCTCTATAATCTGGTTGGATCGTGTAGTCCAAATAATCCCGTACCACGACGTATCTAGAATAGTAGTGAGTAAGGACAAAAAAATACTTGTACAAACCAGAGAAGTAACTCCATCCCCAATAGTCCAAAGATTCAAATGAAAATCGTTGGAATAGTCTGAACCATTCATGAACATTACAGCAAATATGATTAAAACATTTACAGCTCCTACATAAATAAGGAGCTGTGCAGCAGCTACAAAAGGCGAATTTGATAGAATATAGAATAAGGATATACAAACAAGAACGAATCCCAATGAAAAGGCAGAATAAATCGGGTTGGTAAGTAATACCACTCCCAGACCTCCTAATATAAGACCCGATCCTAGAAAAACTAAAAGAAAATCATGTATTGGTCCAGCCAAATCCATTATATTAAAATAAGAGATAAATAAATCGAAATGTTTTTTCATGACCTTATTGAACCGACCGGGCAATTTTTTTTTTATGAGGCATTCCCCATTGAATTCAATTCAAATCTAATAGGTGTTAATTGATGCGGGTACAGTTTTTGGATCAATTTCGTTCTTTTCTTTATTGGAAATGGCAGTTGGAAATTGAAAGTCTATATTTCGAAAAAATTGTGGATATATTAACAGACTTTCAATACAAATTAATTCGTACTTCTCATCATCCAATCTATAGTTGGGATTTGTACCAAACAAAGAGAAATACCTTATTCCTTTATACCAACACGGAACCCTAGTAATTTCCAATAATAAAGAGATTTACCCGTTTTTTCTTTGAGACGAATTCAAAACTGTTCGAATTGTAAAATCGTCAATTACTGACATTGGTAAACGACCTAAAGCAATTTGATTGTAATTCAATTCGTGACGGTCGTAAGTAGCAAGTTCATATTCTTCAGTCATTGATAAACAATTTGTTGGACAATACTCAACGCAGTTACCACAAAAAATACAAATTCCGAAATCAATACTGTAATTAAGCAATCGTTTCTTTCGAATATCAGTTTCCAATTTCCAATCAACAACAGGCAGATCTATAGGACATACACGAACACATACTTCACAAGCAATACATTTATCAAATTCAAAATGGATTCGACCGCGGAAACGCTCCGATGTTATTAATTTTTCATAAGGATATTGAATAGTTACAGGGAAACGATTTGCTTGGGATAAGGTAATCATGAAACTTTGACCAATGTACCTTGCAGCTCGTACTGTTTGTTGACCATAATTCATGAACCCAGTTACCATAGGGAACATATCGGGAATATCTATGAATAAATTTTTTCTTTCTCTTGTTTGAGGTAAGCCGTGAATATAGTATTCTTTTTTTTGTTTACAGTGAAAGGAGTTGGGAAGAGGTTGTTAATAATAGATTACCGAGAGAAATAGGTAAAAGAAATTTCCAGCCAAGATTTAATAATTGGTCCATTCTTAGTCTAGGTAAAGTCCATCTTGTTGTTATAGAAATGAACAAGAACAAATAAGTTTTAACTAATGTAATAAAGATACCAATTGTCGTTCCAAAGATTCCATCCGCTTTATTTATTTCAAATAACTCAGGAACAGATATGTACGGAATTGAAAGATTCCAACCGCCCAAGTAAAGAACTGTTACAAATAATGAGGAAACTAATAAATTTAGATAGGAAGCAACGTAAAATAAACCAAATTTGATCCCCGAATATTCGGTTTGATAGCCTGCTACTAATTCTTCTTCTGCTTCTGGTAAATCAAAAGGTAATCTTTCGCATTCTGCTAGGGAAGAAATTAGAAAAACGATAAACCCTATAGGTTGACGCCACAAATTCCACCCCCAAAAACCATATTTTGATTGCGCCTCGACTATATCAACTGTACTTGAACTATTAGATAATCATAGTCGGTGATAACATTACTGTTCCCATCGCTATTACAAAACCGTACATGAGATTTTCACCTCATACGGCTCCTCAGGGCCACAAATAAATGTAAGGACCGGGCAAGTATTCGTTATCTTGATATGGTTATAGGATAGATAGACTCGTGAAAGGTCCCCAATTATACCAATGGAATTCTGTCTGCTATAAGAATAAATCAAAAAGCATTTCTGAATTGATCTCATCCTTCAACTTTTTTTGGGTGAGTAATAACTTAATAAATCCTTCAATAAAATACTCTTTGTAGAAATATCTATTGATATTTCGAGCCATCATTTTCTTTTCGATTACGAAAAAAAAAAAATTAGACATTACATTAGTTCATGAATCATGACACAATTTTTCTTTCTATCAAGATAGGAAAGAAATAAGAAAAAAATAGCTTTTCTTTTTATTGTAATTTTATTTATTTTTTTTTTTTTCTATTTTTTTTGTTCCTCTTCTTCTTTCTGAGAAAAAGGGGGGCCTCAAAAAAGTAAAGGATTATTTCGTTCCTGATAGTAATTTCTTTAATTGGGGGATAGGAGCATACTCTGAATCGGAATTGTGGGGAGTACTGCCTGATCATTTCTACCAACTTAAAGCCCCAATTAGTATTCTTTTTACGTTATGCAGACGTATCTTTTTCGTTAATTTACATAATCTCCATTACTAATTCTTTGTGTGTATTTTAGTGTTCCTTACTATCCACCCATTTTTTAATCCCCCGTTCGTTAATATATGTACATTCAAACATATAGTGAAAACTCCATACGGTTGACTTTTGAGCCCGCTTCAAGCTAGGATGACCAATCAACTAATCTTGGGGTAAAGGGCTTCTTCCACTTTTGTTTACTTTCACTTAACTCTTGTACATAGGAAATGAGACTCAATCTGCTTTTACTGCGAATTTATAAGTTGTTTTCTTTCACTCATATATAACTATCTAATTTTTTTTATTAACCTAAAGAATAAATAAATGAATAAAAAAAATGCGGATATCCATTAAATTTCTATTTTTTTTTTTCTAGAAGGAAAAGAAAAGCTTATATTTTAGCGAATCGCACGTAGAGATATTGATAAAACACATAAAGTTAATGGTATTTCATAACTAATCGATTGAGCAGCAGCTCGCAGACCACCTAAAAATGAATATTTATTATTTGATCCATATCCTGACATAAGAAGTCCAATAGGAGCAATACTTGAAACGGCAATCCATAAAAAAATACCAATATTGAGATCAGCTAAAACAAGGTGATAACTAAAAGGAATTACTGAATAACTTAGTAGAATTGATATGACTGCTATAGATGGTCCAATACTGAAGAAACGAGTATTTCCTCTAGCTGGAAGAAGATTCTCTTTGAAAAGTAGTTTTGTTCCATCTGCTAAAGCTTGAAGAATTCCGAAAGGGCTGGCGTATTCAGGGCCAATACGTTGTTGTATTCCTGCAGATATTTCTCTTTCTAACCACACAATTACTAGTACACCTATTGTGATTCCTAATACAAGAGTCAAAATAGGGGCAAACACCCGTACGGTCCCATAGAGCTCTTTTAAGGATTCCAATCGGGAAAAAGAATTAATATCTTGTACTTCTGTTGTATCAACTATCATTTCAACGATCAACTTCTCCCATAATGATATCTATACTACCTAGTATCGTCATAATATCCGCCAATTTCATTCTTTTAACTAACTGAGGAAGAATTTGCAAATTGATAAAACCCGGTGGGCGAATTTTCCATCGCCAAGGAAAACTACTTTGATCTCCTATCAGAAAAATTCCCAATTCTCCTTTTGGGGCTTCGACTCTCACATAAAGTTCTTGTTTCGGTAATTCAAAAGTAGGAGAAGGTTTTTTACTAATGAATCGATCTTCAAAATCATTCCATTCTGGATCGCTTTCTCTAGCAAAGCATCGGATTTCTAAATTCTCATAGGGCCCCCCCGGAATTCCTTCCAAAGCCTGTTGAATAATTTTTACGGATTCTGTCATTTCACCAATTCGGACTAAATAACGAGCTAATGTATCTCCTTCTTTTTGCCACTGGACTTCCCAATCAAATTCGTCGTAACACTCATAATGATCCACTTTACGAAGATCCCATTCTATTCCAGACGCTCGTAGCATTGGTCCTGATAAACCCCAATTTATTGCTTCTTCTCCACCAAAAATGCCTACTCCTTCAACTCGTTCTAAAAAGACAGGGTTTCGTGTAATAAGTTTTTGATATTCAACAACCCCCGTTAAAAAATAATCACAGAAATCCAAACATTTCTCTATCCAGCCATGGGGTAGATCGGCCGCTATCCCTCCGATACGAAAATAATTATGCATCATTCTCATACCGGTGGCAGCTTCGAATAGATCATATACTAATTCTCTTTCTCTGAAAATATAGAAGAAGGGAGTCTGTGCACCAATATCTGCCATAAAAGGGCCGAGCCATAACAGATGAGAGGCTATACGACTCAACTCCAACATAATTACTCTGATATAGCTGGCCCTTTTAGGTACTTGAATATTTCCCAACTGTTCTGGTCCATTTACAGTTATTGCTTCTGTGAACATAGTAGCTAAATAATCCCAACGTGTTACATAAGGCAGATATTGTATAATTGTTCGGTTTTCCGCAATTTTTTCCATCCCTCTGTGTAAATAACCCAATATCGGTTCACAGTCAATAACATCTTCGCCATCGAGAGTAACGATGAGACGAAGAACACCATGCATTGATGGGTGGTGAGGTCCCATATTTACTCTCATAAGGTCTTTTCCTGTAGCTAGTATACTCATAGGTTTTTCCTCGATTCATTCTTACATGAATTGTTGAAAACAAAAAGAAGTTATCAAGATTCAAAATCTAATAAATCAAATAATTCAAAATTCTTTTTCAAATTAACGATTTTTTGACTCCCGGATATTCACCTGACTAATTAATTCTTTATAACGTACTCTATTTTTCTTTGACAAATAAGAAAGTAGCCGTTGGCGTTTTTCCAGAACTTTCCGTAAACCCCTCTGAGATAAATAGTCTTTTCTGTGCAATTCCAAATGGGAAGTAAGTCTTTGTATCTTATTAGTGAAACTGAATACTTGAAATTCAACAGACCCGCTGTTTTCTTTTTTTTTTTCTTGAAAAGTAACTGAGATGAATGAATTTTTTACCATAAAACGAAATCCTCTTTTCCCTTTCTTTTAATATGAAATTTACTGATCAGTAATAATAATGCTAGTCATTTGAATTGAATATACACAATCATCTTAAAGCCGTTATGAACTTCCGATAAAATCAATCAACAATCAATCCCATTTTCAATTTGATTAGGGATAAAAAAGGATGGTATATTTCTTCAAAAGAGAAAAAGCGAGACCTAAAAAAAAATTCTCTTAATTCATTTATAGATCTAACCAATAGATCTAACCAATCCGTATGTCCTTAAAGTGGTATCCTGTATCATAATGGAATGTAAGACAAGGCATGTGTCCATTTCTTTGTTTTCATATACCAGGTATGGTACGCGATCGATAAGAAAAACGTACTAGTAACAAATTTGCAATCGTGGATACATATGTATCCTTATCATACTGAAACGACTGCCATTATTGGTATTAAACCAATAGCGATTCATACAAACTAAATCTTCCAATCGATAATTGGGCCAAAGAAAGAACTTTAATTTAATTAGTTTCTTTTTCTCTCTAGCAAGATCTTTGCTTTTATCCAAAACGTGACCCCCTTTTTTTACGTTATTACAAAATACGGAATTTCTCTGAATACCATTTTGATTCTTCCAATTGAAACAAATTAGAGTTCTCAATTCTCTACGACGGTTAGGGAATAAAATATTTTCAGGAACAAGCAAATCATAATTCTTTTTGTCTCTATTTCCAGTTATTCTTTGATGTCTTGCAATGGATTCATAATTTTTTTTTTTATGAACATAGCTTTTTTCTCGGTATCTTTTATTAATTTGGCGCTTATTCTTATGAACCAATGAAATACCTACGATTTGATATATAAAAAACTGTCCATCATTTTTTACAGACAGACGAAGCGGTTCGATAATAAATATTCCCCCTTTCACCAATTCTGTAAGAGTGAAATCCTTATGAATCATCAAAATATCCAGACCCATTTCTCCCCCTTGAATAGAGGATATAGCAATTTCTCTTGGATTTATCAGTCGAAGCAGGAGACAATAGATCTTGATATTATTTATTATTCTTTGATTTAAAAAAGAATCCCATCTCAACTGAAAACGCAAATACTTTTTTAGGAAGAAATAAAGTTCTGCTTCTGTGTTGTTCTTGTATTGTTTTTTCGTTCTACGTTTTTTGATGTCTGATCCCGAAGAATTTGCTTCAACATCTTTTTCTTGGTTTGAGAGAACTGACCCAAGACTTACTTGGTTTTGTGCATCTGATCGAGGATTCCCTTGGTCTGGGGGTTCTTTTTCTTCTTTACTTCTATTGTATAATTCAAGAGAGTTTTTTTGATTCGATGATATAAAAAGATCTTCCTTTTTCTTTCGAGTTATTTTTTTATTCCCATTTTCATTTCCATTAAAACTGAAAAGAAGTAATTTGATTGGTATGATCCACGGTTTTTTTTTATATGCATTAAAAAATAGCACTAATTCTCGGAAGAACCAAAGCTCCAGATTTGATATAGGACAACTTAGTATTGCTTCATTCATTCCCATCCAATCAAAAAAGAACTTTTTTTGATTGGATGGTTTAATTTCTTCATCTTCATGAATTGTAAGATAAAAAAGAACTTTCTTATTAATTTCATCAATTATTTGATACTTATCAGCCCCAATCTTAGTATTTGGATTCCTGTTGGTACCAATATCAACCCAGACTTCAATATCAACCTTATTTCTAAGACAAAAATCGAGAATTCTCCAATCCAAATATTTTCTATCCGAAAATTTATCCATATCCATAATATCATCTTCTTCTAGATAATTATTAATAGGGATACCTCCCAACATATCAAATAATTTGCCTTCCCTTATGTTGGAATTAGAAAAGATTTCTTCTTTATTATTTCCTTGGAATAATGATTTATGAATATACGAGTCTTTCTTATCTTCATAATTAATAGATTTATATGATAAAAGATCATATCTATAGTGTTTTTTAAAATTATCTTTTTGATTCTGTAATGGATCCTCTTCAAAAAAATTTTGTTTGTCGTAATGAGTTAATCTATTTTTTTCATATGAATCCTTTTTGTTTAAATCTTTCTTTTGAGCCATACTGTGTTGATTGGCTCTATTTCGCCATTTTTGTGGTACTAATATAGGCCATCTTATCCGAGATAAATCGGATTGATATTGATAATGCGCCTTTAACCAGTTTTTCCATTGATTCATTTCAAAATTCCAAAAAGATTCATGTCTTAATTCGTAATGAAATATTCCTTGTTTTTTAAAATAATCTTTTATTTCCTTATTAAGAAAAAGGGATGTTCCGTCATATTGAAAGACAAATCTTAAATTATAAAAGTGAATAAGTTGGGTTTGTGATAATTTGTAAAATACGTATGCTTGTGATTGTGAGAAAAAAGAGAAATCATAAGAAATCTTTGAATTCTTATTACTAACCTTAGAAAGTGATTTTTTTATAGTCGAAATAAAGTGAATTCCATTTTTACTTGTTTTATTAATTATTTCCTGATTTGTTTCATTATTGTGGATATTTTTCTCAATAATTTGGATTTTTTTTTGTGATTCAAAAAAAAAAATTGCATTGATTCTTTGAATATTGACAATAGCTAGAAAAATTTTTATGTATATCCTTTCAATGAAAAATTTTATAAAAAAATATGATTTACCAATTAATCGAGTATTTCTTTTTTTTAATATTTGCAAAATCTTTTTGGACGCTCCTAATATTTTAGGACGATAACTTATTTTGTTCGAACTAATATTTATTTCGTGAGTTAGCAGTTTTTTTTTCTTTTCTTTTGTAATTTTTTCTATTTTCTTTTTGATTATGCTTGTTCGATTAGTCAGATCTTTTATTTTTTTTTCGGGCAGTGCTAAATTTGTCCAATCCATAGATCGAATTTGAATGGACGATTCGTGAATCATCTGATTACTCATTATAAAATCTTTTTTATCTTCACCCAATTCATCTATTTCTCGCGATCTAAATAATGGAATTTGGTTTGTTTTTGAAAGTTCTTTTACTCTTCCTTTTACTTTTAGTAATAGAATGCTTTTGATGACCCATCTTTTTGTTTCTTTTGCGATTTTTTGAAAAAATTTTGTTCTTTCTTTTAAAACTCTTAAAGACTTTGTTTTCAATTGTCTAATTTTTTTTTTTAGTTCTTTGAAAATCGGTTCAAAAAATGAAGGTCTTTTTCGGGGAGGACCAAAAGGCAATTCCGCTTCCATTCCCCAAACTGTTAAAAAACAAAAATCGTTGTTTTTTTGTCCCCCCTTTTTTTTCATTGCATCTTTATGAGCGAATTGTAGCTTAGATTTGTGCCAGGGTTTCAGGCAAAAAGGAAATAGGATCTTTATCTGAATACCCTCTGTTAACCAGTTTTTCGGAAATTCTCGTTCGGATAGTTGAACACCATTATGGGTGCATTTTACATACATTTCCCTATTCCAATCCTTTAAATCCTCGGACCATTCGGGAATTTGAAATAATAGCATGCGAGCAATATTTTTAGCTATTATCAGTGAAGGTAATATAATATATTTTCTAAGAATCGATTGAGTTAATAATACAAAACTTCTGACTACTTGAGCAAAAAAAAATGTATTCCAGATTTCTGCTATTGGTATCTCTGTTTTTTCTTTTCTTTTGTATTTTTCTCTTTTGTCCTCCTCTTGGTTATCAATTTTTTTTTTCTTTTCAATTTTAGAATCAGAAAGTTTTTGGTCTTTTTGTTTCCACATCCAATTTTTGAAAATTACTTTCATCAGTTCGGAAATATCAAAAGAAAAAAAAAAAGGTTTGTCTAGCCTGTCCAAAAAAAGTGGGGAATGCACATTTGCTTGAAACAGTTCCCAAGTAATAGTTTTACGTCTTTGTGCGCGCATGGAGCCTTTGATTAGACCTCGACGAAAATCCGATTGTTGTGAATAATGGGTCAAACTCACTTTCTTTGCTTGCTTAGGACTCTTAGTATATTTGGTATTAATATACGTAGAGGTATTTGGCTTTGGCTGGTTATCAGTAAAAATCACTACATGTTTGGACTTTCTTGAACGAATTGCCCCTGCTACAGTTTCGCCCCTGTTTTTCTTTTTTTGTCCTAAACCAGTAATTGAGTTGTATGACCAGCGAGGAACTTTTTTACTAATTTCTTTTATTACAATAGAGTTTTTTCTAATTCTTTGGTCGTTGGGATCCGTTATAACTACATCGAATAAAATTTTTAAAATTAGTATTCCATCTTCTGAATCAATTTTTTCTTGTGTGTGTTCTGGAAATAAAGAACGTACTTTTTTTGTTGAAAATAATT